TTTTATTCGGTCCACAAGAATTCTTTTAGGACCCCCTTTTAAAAATGAATTGATTAAATCCAAATTCTGGAAAAATGAATAAGCGGATCCATATAAAATATATGCTATGAATAGTCCGAAAATTGCTATACTTACCGAAAAAATTGCATTTGTAAAAAATTCATTCAAATTTACAGAATAATTAGAACTTGAATGTAAAAGATTTGTTGATGGGGTTAACCACTTCGATAATATATCAAAATCTATTACTCCTTGATCAAAAGAAATTCCTATTGATCCAACCAACAAAGTAAATAGTACTAATACAAGAAGAGGAAATAGCATAGTATTGTCCGATTCGTGAGGATACATGGAAGTGTATTTATTTCCAAAGTAAGTACTAAAGTATCGTATCCTATTTCTTACATTATTATCAATTTTTGATCTTTCTTTTGCAAAAAAAGAAACCTTTTTATTCATTGTTGATAAAAGTAAATTTGGATTGACTCCTCTTGGAGTTCCTTTTCCCCATAGAGATATGGAATAGAAGGAACCATTTTTTGTGCTACTGTAATTTTGAAAATGAACGCGGAAATACCCATCAAAGGTAAGTAAATATACCCGAAACATATAAAATGCGGTTAATCCTGCTGTGAAATAAGCTATTACTGCGAAAATTGGTGAATACAACCAACTATCATTAAGAATGTCATCTTTGGACCAAAAACAAGCAAGAGGTGGAATACCACAAAGAGAAAGTGTACCCAATAAAAAAGTAGTTCTTGTAATTGGAACATATCTTGTTAAACCACCCATAAGAACCATATTCTGACTTTTATCTGGTGAATATCCAACAATAGGTTCCATTGAATGAATAATAGATCCGGATCCCAAAAACAATAAAGCTTTTGAATAGGCATGAGTGATCAAATGGAATAAAGCAGCTCGATAAGAACCTATACCTAGAGCTAACATAATATAACCCAATTGAGACATTGTGGAATAGGCTAAGCTTTTTTTAATGTCTCTTTGAGCAAGGGCCAAAGTAGCCCCTAATAATAGTGTTATTACACCTATTAAAGAAATGAAATTCATTATATAAGGTATGACTATGAAAAGAGGAAGAAGCCGAGCTACAAGAAAAATTCCTGCTGCTACCATAGTAGCAGCGTGTATAAGAGCCGAAATAGGAGTGGGTCCTTCCATAGCATCAGGTAACCATACGTGAAGGGGGAATTGTGCGGATTTAGCAACTGCACCGACGAATAATAAAGAAGCACACAAGGTAGCAAATAAAGAATTGACCCCATTATTTTGGATTAAGTTATTAGTTATTTCGAGCAAATACCGAAATTCTAAACTACCTGTTATCCAATAAAAACCTAAGATTCCTAACAATAAACCAAAATCCCCTACACGATTAGTTACAAAAGCTTTTTGACAAGCACTTGCTGCAATTGGTCGTGTGAACCAAAACCCTATTAATAAATAAGAACACATTCCCACAAGTTCCCAAAAAATATAAATTTGTATCAAATTTGAACTAGTAACTAATCCCAGCATAGAAGTATTAAAAAAACTCATATAAGCAAAAAATCTCAAATATCCTTGATCGTGATACATATACTTGTCACTATAAATAAGAACCATGATTCCAACAGTAGTAATTAGTATTGACATAATAGAAGTAAGTGGATCGATCAAGTATCCAAACTCTAAGGAAAAATCATTATTGATGGTCCAAGACCATAGATATTGATAGATAAAACTTCCATTTATTTGTTGAATAGACAGATTGGCTGAAAACACCATAGCTATACTTAAGAGTAAAACACTAGGAAAAGCCCACATGCGACGAATATTTTTTGTTGCTGTCGGAATAAGTAGAAGTCCAAATCCTATTGACATAGTAACTGGAAGTGGAAGAAAAGGTATTATCCACGCATATTGATATGTATGTTCCATAAGAAAAGAAACTCTTTTTTCTTATAATTACAAATTGTTCTCGATTCACCAATTCTTATCTTTTTTATCCTTTTAGAAAGGAACAATAATAAAAGAAAAAAAAAAGATATGAAAAAAAAGTCAAATATTGAGATTCTTAATTATTCTGATTTTTTTTTTGTGATTAATAAACATATTTATTATACTATAATAGTATAATAAATATATTATATAGTATACTATATATAGTAAGTATACTATATATAGTAAGGAAAAAGAGTTAGACCAAAAAAAGAGTACTTTTTTTATTCAAATATGGATCATAGTATCTATATTCGAATTAAAAAAAATACCTAGGTATTCTAGTTCATTTTGGGAAGGGAGTAATTACCTAACTTGTTGTGTAACTGATTGATTGGATTGAAACCCAATAAAAAAAACTTATGTTTATCAGAAATCTTATGATACTCCTTACTTTGAATTATGGACATAGCACTCTGGACTTAATCAATTTTTATTTTCCCTTATTTTCTTCCATTTTTTTTCCCTCATGTCATTTATATATGTGATGTGTGATGTGCGCGCATACGTATATGTGATATATATATATCACATATACATGTATATATAAATATATTTGTATTATATATATTTGTATGTTTATTATATATTTATATGTTAAAGTAAAAAAACAATGTATATTAAAAAGAGTATATTAAAAAAATTATCCACATACACGAAATAAGTATAGATAATAACTAAAAAGAACGATCTATTTTGAAGAATACATGTCTTTCACATACAACGATAAAAGGAGGAACCCCCCTTTTTGA